ATGCGGGAGGTCTAATTCAGATTGCTGCTCAATGATTTGCGAACAGTGGAATTTTGACACAATCTAATAAACAAGAGGGATTTCACGCTCTGTAGGATTTGAACCTACGACATTGGGTTTTGGAGACCCACGTTCTACCGAACTGAACTAAGAGCGTTTTTCTTGTTTTTTCTAAAAAACGAAAAGGCTAGCAAGAGGACATTCTTTAACCCGAATCCATTTTGTACATATATACTATATCATAGTATATCATAAATTTCAGAATTATATGTATGTCCAATTTTATTAAAAAAAGATAGATCTAAAAAAGATCCCTCGTTACTGCTCAGAAGAGTAGTAATAGGTAGGGATGACAGGATTTGAACCCGTGACATTTTGTACCCAAAACAAACGCGCTACCAAGCTGCGCTACATCCCTTTCAATTGGTTTACAGTGTCATTGTAGAGAATTCCTGTCTTGTTTTCCACATCCTTCTTCTTTTTTATTGGTATATCAAATTCATTTCTTCTTTTTCTTCTCATATCAGATAACAAACATATAATTAAAAAATTACTTTTTTTTACGAAAATTCTCTCAATTTCAATTTGACATAAATAGGCGTTTCCATTTGAAAATGGAATCTATAAGATCGTTCTAGTAGACAATATTGCAATTCTCATTTTCAAAGTGGGGGGGGGCGGAAGTTACGTATACAAATACAAGAACGTCTTAACTACATGTACATCCGTAGTTATATATATTACTATATATAATGTAATACAATAAATAAAGAAGAAAGAAGGAGGATTTCAAATGCGAGATCTAAAAACATATCTTTCCGTAGCACCGGTACTAAGTACTCTATGGTTTGCTTCGTTAGCAGGTTTATTAATAGAGATTAATCGTTTATTTCCAGATGCATTAACATTTCCCTTTTTTTAATTCTAGTTATTAACATCAGAAAGGGGTTAAAAATTTTAGAGATACAATCAACGATCGGGGACTAATCCCCCCCCTTTTTTTCGAATTTATTCTAAAAAAATAATTCGAAAAAAGTGGGGGGGGGCGAAAGGTCATAAAAATGAGGGTTCAGGATCCACTTAAATTAGTAATAGAACAAAAAAAGTGTTGCTAGGGAAAGAGTATCCGATGAGATACTTAAAAAAAATACTCTACAAAGATGTTCCGTTTTCACAAAATCATTGTCTTGCTTATTATTTGATTTTGATTTAATTACTAATTAATATTCATTGCAACGAAATATTTCAAAATTTTTTTTAGTTAACAGCTTCTATTTTTTTGGTTCTTGTTCTTTCTGGATCCTAAAAATAAAATAGAAGATTGGGGTGAATCATAAATCCAAAGGAGGTTTCATGGCCAAGGGTAAAGATGTTCGAGTAACAATTATTTTGGAATGTACCAGTTGTGTTCGAAATGATATTAAGAAAGAATCAGCGGGAATTTCCAGATATATTACTCAAAAGAATCGGCATAACACCCCTAGTCGATTGGAATTGAGAAAATTCTGTCCCTATTGTTATAAACATACAATTCACGGGGAAATCAAGAAATAGATCAAATTGAGTGCTTGTATGTCACCTTTTATTTTAAGACCAGGAATAATGCTAGTATCTATATATTATTACATATATATAAATATAAACAAATAAATCAATAGAAAGAAATCTAATCCTATATTCTTAATTCTATATAGAAACTCTATTCTATATAGAAAATAGAAATAAAAATCGTTTTTATTTTGATCCGATCAAAATAGGATTTTAGAGATTAGGATTTTATAGAGATAAGGAATAAACAAATTATGAATAAATCTAAGCGGCTTTTTACTAAATCCAAGCGATCTTTTCGTAGGCGTTTGCCCCCGATCCAATCGGGGGATCGAATTGATTATAGAAACATGAGTTTAATTAGTCGATTTATTAGTGAACAAGGAAAAATATTATCTAGACGGGTGAATAGAGTGACTTTAAAACAACAACGATTAATCACTATTGCTATAAAACAAGCTCGTATTTTATCTTTGTTACCTTTTCTTAATAATCAGAAACAATTTGAAAGAAGTGAGTCGACCCCTAGAACTACTAGCCTTAGAACCAGAAAAAAATAGACTTATTCTTCAATTCAATAACAATTCCAATCTGAAGGAATTAAAAAAGAGATTAACATTTTATTCGAAAAATCCAATCAAGAATCAAAATTTGATTGTTATGTCTGTGTCTGTCAGAAAAAAAAAAAGAAAAGAATTGTCGAAAAGAAAAAGAATAACTCTTTTTTTAGCGACTATATACTCTCGTTTTGTTTTGACGACTTTTTTATAATACTAATTTCTACTCTACCTTCCCCGAGCTCATTCTCCTTAGAACTCTATTTCAAATATTTTAGTGGATTTCTTCCAATTCCCTTATTCTTTTATCTCATTCGAAATCGTATAAAGACAACTCCTATTTAATAGAGCTATTTGTGCAAGTATTTTCCGATTAAGAAGTAATTGATTTTTGTACAGATTGTGTATGAATCGGTTATAACTATAGAATACCCCCATTTCGTGAATTACGGCATTTATTCGAGTGATCCATAAACGGCGAAAATCTCTTTTTCTTTTACCCCTATCCCGATGAGCCGAAACTAAAGCTCTTATTCGCTGTTGAGTCATAGTTCGTGTAAGTCGTGAATGAGCCCCTCGAAAGCTTGATGCAAATAAACGAAGTTTTGTTCTACGCCTCCGAGCTATATATCCGCGTTTAATTCTAGTCATTGAATAAATCAAACTTTGATGAATAACTAATTCTTTTTTTAGTTATTCTTTTCCCCTTTACTAGTCTATTAATAACCAAACGAATTATTCCAATGTATAAAAAAAAATTCCAATGGCTTTTGCTACTCTAACCTTCCCCACCACTATTTTTTGCTAGGTATTTTCCTTTGCTTTGAAAGGATAAATTGCCTTATACTTGATATAAAAAAAATAGAATAACTACAAAAAGTAGTAAATAGAAATGGATAAATAGTGGGTTCCATCGTTTCTATGGTTACTTCTAAAACGGTGAGGTCCTCTCTATACACCGGAGCTCCTTCTTTAAATTAATCAATACTATTGGTAACTTGTACAATTCACATTCTTTGGCTCTACCCCATCAATATTCCAGTAATAGGTCTTTCACAATGAGATCCACTTTATACAGTAACGGTATTTCATTTGTAAAATTGATTTGGTCGTTTACCCTGTTAGTCCGTTCTTTTATTTCAAGAGTGGATTTAATAAAAAATGGAAATTCCCCCGCTTAATGGATAACCATTTGTTATCATTGGGGGTTTTCTAAAAAATGGAGTTGATTGGATTTGCACCAATGTAAACCATAAGTTTCAGACACAATAGAAGATATGAACGATCTATCTTTTTTAAATAATGAATGGAGTTCCTCAATTCTATTTTATTCACAGGTACTGATCCTTGATATTTCAAAAAGAATTTCCTTTTTGTGTCTCAGTCTATGATCTAAACGAGTCGCACATACACCCGAGTACATGTTCCTCGTCGCTGAGGGCATCCCCGAAGCGCTGGGGATTTCGTGACATTTCGGATTGGCTGTCTTGTATTTCTAATAAGTTGTTTAATGGTTGGCATACGGAATCATATAAATAATGGGCTGGTTTAGATTAGTTCTAACCGGCTAATTCTGAATTACTTCTCTTCAAGATTCTCTTCAATATATTTTTTTTGAATATTGAAGAGAATATGAAACTAAACCTTTAATCTAAAAAGATATAAAATTAGAAATTGTAGATTTGCATGAAATCGCTCCTATTTTTTATTGAACCGCGACAAGATCAACAATTCCATGAGCTTGGGCTTCTGTTGCTGACATAAAAACATCCCTTTCCATGTCTTCGGATACAACCCATATAGGTTTGCCCGTTCTTTGTACATAAACCCTTGTGATAGTTTCGCGAAGTTTTAGTAGTTCTTCCGCTTCCAAGATAAATTCTCCCGTTTGTGCCTCATAAAACGAACTAGCGGGTTGATGGATCATTACCCTGATGATATAATAGAAAATTTTCTTCTATTTCGCAGAATGAGGCGCGATAACCAAAAAAACAGAGAAAATTGAATAACCGTACAGGCTTTTTTTGTGCATTGCATACGGCTCCACAATGGAATTTACTTTTTTGACCTTTCCTTTTGGCGAAAGAAAACAAAATATAGGTTGTATTATACGCAGATCCAGAAATCATCCAATTACCATCCTTCTTTTTTGTAGGAGTTAAAAAAATACTATGATGGTTCCGTTGCTTTATATATCATTTTTTTGCTTCGTCTATGATTCAGCAATCCCAAAGTGTCTTTTTTTTTTTTTTTAATAAGCTTCCGGTGTGAAAACAAAGTTTGTGACGCTGAGATGTGCCCGAATAGGTAAGATATCATTTTGAAATACCCCTTCCTTATCTCATACTACTCTTTCAATATATAATCTAATTTTTTTTAATCTAAAAAATTTCATATCGAATTCGAAGTGCCATGCTATTATTACTTAACTAATTCATATTTTCGATGGCGAAGGCATAGTATTTTTTTCTCGAAAATAAAAAAACTCATTGGCGCCAAGCGTGAGGGAATGCTATACGTTTGGTAATTGCTCCTCCGACTAGGATAAAGGATGCTATTGAAGCGGCCAATCCCATGCATATTGTCTGTACATCGGGTCGCACAAATTGCATAGTATCATAAATAGCCATTCCAGATATTACCCATCCACCAGGAGAGTTTATAAACAAATAAAGATCTTTGGTATCCTTTTCTATACTGAGATATATCATAAGACTAATAAGTTGATTCGAGATTTCGGTATCAACCTCTTGGCCTAAAAAAAATAATCTTTCTCGATAAAGTCGGTTGATTAGGATAAAATTTTATTCCTTAGGAGCCGTACAGGCACCTTTTGATGCATACGGTTCAACAAAAATTGTGAAAAAATCAATGTGTCGATTCCAACCCCCTTTTTTTTCATAGAAGGTTTTTCTTTCTAACTTATAACGGAAGGACTTGCTCCCAAAAGTAAAAGAAAAAATCTGTTTTGGCCCCTTTTATTAGATATTATAATCCTATAATAAAACGATTGATTAAGCCTGTCAGACTAACTTGATTCGTTGATATTTTTTTTTCATCGAGATTCAGTTGAAATGGCGATGGTTTTTTCTTGTTCCTGAACGGGCTTCTTCCTTTTTTTTATTCCATTTTTTAGGTTTATGCTCTACTCCGAGTAAAAGGAAAAATTTGCCCGATTTTTATTTGCACATATAGGACAAATGAACCAAATACCGCATCTTTTTTTACTACTCCTTCTTTTTTTTTCAATTCATTTCTTTCACATGTCTTCTGTCAACTAGTCAACAAATTTTTAATTATATTATTTGATTTGAGCAACAGTATGTTTTAGATCATCCTGTTTCAATTTTTTTTTTTATAGAATTTTTTATCATAATTTTGCATATTATATAAGTAGTAATTATCAAAATATTATATATTAATTATCAATTGGGTTTTTACTAAACGGAGCCTGGATACTTCATTTTATTAGTCCGATCACGTAAACCATAAAAAAATTTTGATAATCTAATATCAATCTAAATACTCCCTGCATTTAATTCCACTTTATTTTTTGCGCTTCGCGTTACAAATTTTTGATAATTCAATCAATCTTTTTGGGCGAAACAGAGGATATCTCGATCGAGGGAGAAAATGGGGAAATCCCATATAGCCCAATATATCTAACAAGTCGCACTATATGTCAACCCAAGATGTATCTCCTTCTCCAGGACTTCGAAAAGGTACTTTTGGAACGCCAATAGGCATGAAATGAAAAAAAAAGAGAATGAAGTTCTCTATTTCACTTTGATGTGGAAACGTAAGACTGGGGGTTTCTTTTTTTAATACTATTATCCTTTTTTCCTACTTTATTAATCATATTTAAATTAATTATATTTAATACATAAGTTGAATAAGCTAAAATAAAATATAAAATAAAAGTAAAGGAAATTTTTTACGAACGGGCTTCTGAATGATGAACAACAATAGCTATCTTGGTTCATATAAAATAGGATTCACCCCCATTGCGTATTGGTACTTATCGGATATAGAATAGATCCGCTTCCCTTTTTTCTTATGAATCGAATTGTTCCATTATTACTAACAGAATAGAACAAATATTAATCCTTTCTACGAAATAATTACCTAAAAAAGGGGGGGTCCATAGCATAGTTTTTTCCAATGCAATAAAGTTACATAGTGTCTATTTTTCGTTGATAAAGGGGTATTTCCATGGGTTTGCCTTGGTATCGTGTTCATACTGTTGTATTGAATGATCCCGGTCGTTTGCTTTCTGTTCATATAATGCATACTGCTCTGGTTGCTGGTTGGGCCGGTTCCATGGCTCTATATGAATTAGCAGTTTTTGATCCCTCCGACCCTGTTCTTGATCCAATGTGGAGACAAGGTATGTTCGTTATACCTTTCATGACTCGTTTAGGAATAACCAATTCGTGGGGCGGTTGGAATATTACAGGAGGGACTATAACGAATCCGGGTCTTTGGAGTTACGAAGGGGTAGCCGGAGCACATATCGTGTTTTCTGGCTTGTGCTTCTTGGCAGCTATTTGGCATTGGGTATATTGGGATCTAGAAATTTTTTGTGATGAACGTACAGGAAAACCTTCTTTGGATTTGCCCAAGATTTTTGGAATTCATTTATTTCTTTCAGGAGTGGCTTGCTTTGGTTTTGGCGCATTTCATGTAACAGGATTATATGGTCCTGGAATATGGGTATCCGACCCTTATGGACTAACCGGAAAGGTCCAACCCGTAAACCCGGCGTGGGGCGTGGAGGGTTTTGACCCTTTTGTTCCGGGAGGAATAGCCTCTCATCATATTGCAGCAGGGACGTTGGGTATATTAGCGGGCCTATTCCATCTTAGTGTTCGTCCGCCTCAACGTCTATACAAAGGATTACGTATGGGCAATATTGAAACCGTCCTTTCCAGTAGTATTGCTGCAGTCTTTTTTGCAGCTTTTGTTGTTGCTGGAACTATGTGGTATGGTTCTGCAACTACTCCCATCGAATTATTTGGTCCTACTCGTTATCAATGGGATCAGGGATACTTTCAACAAGAAATATATCGAAGAGTTAGTGCTGGACTGGCTGAAAATCAAAGTTTATCAGAAGCTTGGTCTAAAATTCCGGAAAAATTAGCTTTTTATGATTATATTGGTAATAATCCAGCAAAAGGGGGGTTATTCCGAGCGGGTTCAATGGACAATGGGGATGGAATAGCTGTTGGATGGTTAGGACATCCCGTCTTTAGAAATAAGGAAGGGCGTGAACTTTTTGTACGTCGTATGCCTACTTTTTTTGAAACATTTCCGGTTGTTTTGGTAGACGGAGACGGAATTGTTAGAGCCGACGTCCCTTTTAGAAGGGCAGAATCAAAATATAGTGTTGAACAAGTAGGTGTAACTGTTGAGTTTTATGGTGGTGAACTCAATGGAGTGAGTTATAGTGATCCCGCAACTGTGAAAAAATATGCTAGACGGGCTCAATTGGGTGAGATTTTTGAATTAGATCGTGCTACTTTGAAATCCGATGGTGTTTTTCGTAGCAGTCCAAGAGGTTGGTTTACTTTTGGACATGCTTCGTTTGCTCTACTTTTCTTCTTTGGACACATTTGGCATGGTGCTAGAACCCTTTTCAGAGATGTTTTTGCTGGTATTGATCCAGATTTGGATGCTCAAGTGGAATTTGGGGCATTCCAAAAACTTGGAGATCCAACTACAAAAAGACAAACAATCTGATGCAACATTTCTTTTTTTCTTCTAGTTTCTGTTTGCGATTTTATTTAATAGGTAGGGTACTGCAGGAATCTTTATTTAAACCGCTGCCGTTTCTTTGACTCTTTTTCTTTTTTTCTTTATCCAGAGGGATACTCCCAAGTAAACAAAACAGGTATGAAAGCTATAATTGTAAACCACGATCAAATTTATGGAAGCATTGGTTTATACATTTCTCTTAGTATCCACTTTAGGGATAATTTTTTTCGCTATTTTTTTTCGGGAACCACCTAAAATTTCAACTAAAAAATGAAATAATTTTTCATTATCTTCATTGACGTAATCAGCCTCCAAATATTTGGAGGCTGATTACGTCAACTAGTCCCCGTGTTCCTCGAATGGATCTCTTAGTTGTTGAGAGGGTTGCCCAAAGGCAGTATATAGAGCATACCCAGTAAAACTTACAAGTAACCCAGATATAAAGATGGCGACTAGGGTTGCTGTTTCCATTATTATAGAATTGAAAGACCACAATGGATCTATGCTAAGATCGTTTATTTACAACGGAATGGTATACAAAGTCAACAGATCGTAATGAATACAAAATAAGATTTATGGCTACACAAACTGTTGAGGATAGTTCTAGATCTGGTCCAAGAAGCACTACTGTAGGGAAGTTATTGAAACCATTGAATTCCGAATATGGTAAAGTAGCTCCTGGATGGGGAACTACCCCTTTGATGGGTGTTGCAATGGCTCTATTTGCGGTATTCTTATCTATTATTTTGGAGATTTATAATTCTTCTGTTCTACTGGATGGAATTTCAGTGAATTAGACTGAGAAGAATCTCGAAGCCCCAGCTTTTAGCTGAATACAAAAAAGTAAAGTATGTAGGTCTAAAAATTTTAGCCTATTCTCCTTTGGTAGTTCGACCGCGAAATTTTTTTTCTGCATTGTATATTTCCGGAATATGAGTGTGTGACTTGTTAGAATTGACCCTATGGATAGTACAGAGAATGGGATCTGTCATCTTTATCAAGATGGTTTTACTTCGTCGGATATTCATTCGAGTATCCGGAGCACGAAATAGATCAAATAGATCACAAAGTATTCGAACTATGATTCATACTTAATATTCAGACCTCGTAGCCGGACTTCTTTCCGTTCTATCTTATAAACTTTAATAAATCAAAATATTTTTTTGCTTTTAAACTCGTATTTGGATCAAAGGACAAGCGCTTCTTTGTATTTTATGTTTTTAGTCATTATAGCTATTTTTTTGATTGAATAAGTGATGATCCAATGGTTCTCACTCAGTGAATTTTGGACTTTGAAGGTTTCATTGAATTATCGTGGTTCTCGTATGAATCTGAGGTTTCAATTGATTAGTTACGTAGGGTCTTAACAAGATAATTCCTATCAATAATAAAGAAAACAAGAAGAAATCCCCATTCCCCGTTCCATACAAATAACAAATAAAAAGGCAATAAAGATAGGTAATCTAGAAGATTCAAGAGGCCTGTAACGATCAACACAACATAAAGACGAATGAGCTGACTTGATTTTTTGGCATTTAACCACAAAGAAGAGCTTTCGCATTTTGACTCTTTCATATCTTTTAATAATATTGAATGAGAGAGAAGTTTAAAACTTTATATTCCATATCCGTTTCAATCAGTATGTGGTTCTTTTTTTTGTTTGAGCTGTACGAGATGAAATTCTCATATACAGTTCTTGGAGGGGGAGTAACCTTGGTTTACCTATCTCAATAAAGTTTATGATTGGTTCGAAGAACGTCTTGAGATTCAGGCGATTGCAGATGATATAACTAGTAAATATGTTCCTCCGCATGTCAACATATTTTATTGTCTAGGAGGAATTACCCTTACTTGTTTTTTAGTACAAGTAGCTACGGGATTTGCTATGACTTTTTATTACCGTCCAACTGTTACTGAGGCTTTTGCTTCTGTTCAATATATAATGACTGAAGCTAACTTTGGTTGGTTAATCCGATCAGTTCATCGATGGTCGGCAAGTATGATGGTCCTAATGATGATCCTGCACGTATTTCGTGTATACCTCACCGGCGGTTTTAAAAAACCTCGCGAATTAACTTGGGTTACTGGTGTGGTTCTGGGTGTATTGACCGCATCTTTTGGTGTAACAGGTTATTCTTTAC